AGGTAAATAAATTGAGTATGCTATAAAATGCACTGGGGTCCAAGCCTAAAAATTTATAACTATAAGAATAATAATTCTTTTTAGGAATTACTTATTTTGGGTGAATAGCTAGTGAAGCTTAATTATTAGTAAGTTCTGCAATGATGGTCTAAGTTTAACGCTTGTTTTTGGGGTTTGGCAAGAAGGTTTATTAGACAGTGGTAGTTGTAGAAGGGGGGTAGGGGGGTTTGTCCAGAAAGTTGTATACGTATACGTATACGTATGCGTATGCGTATGCGTATGCGTATGCGTATGCGTATGCGTATGCGTATGCGTATGCGTATGCGTATGCGTATGCGTATGCGTATGCGTATGCGTATGCGTATGCGTATGCGTATGCGTATGCGTATGCGTATGCGTATGCGTATGCGTATGCGTATGCGTATGCGTATGCGTATGCGTATGCGTATGCGTATGCGTATGCGTATGCGTATGCGTATGCGTATGCGTATGCGTATGCGTATGCGTATGCGTATGCGTATGCGTATGCGTATGCGTATGCGTATGCGTATGCGTATGCGTATGCGTATGCGTATTATGTCCTTCAAGCATTAAAGTTATGTCTTCTAAACATTAAAAATTCTGTTGACCTAATTGGTGTGGTTAGTTCACATAGAGAAAAAGTCCAGCTACAGGTTATGGTTAGCGACCATGCCTTGACGGCTTAGCTGAGTCGGTGCATCCTAAAATTTTAAAAAATACCAAATGCATGACACCACAGTTATGTTAGGCATGGGCTGATTAGTCATTAGTCCATCGAGATGTCTTATTTAAGGTCATAGTGTGGGCGTCTTAGCCTAAAATGGCCCTGAAGTAAGAACCAGATGCCAGGTATAGATTCAGGTTAGTTACCCCCAGGACGTATGGGCCCGGAGCGAGAAGAGGGATACGACTTTGGCGGGTTGTTGGTTTCACGGAGGATGGTAAGTTGTGTGATAAGTGTTGGGCGAGATTAGGCGTAAGGGCAAGAGTAGAAAGGGCGTGAGAGAGGTTATGGTTTTTGGTTGATTTAAGGGAAAGTTGAATTTTACATGGATTAAGTAATTGATGTGAATATCCGTATTGTAGGGTAATTAATGGGGAATATACATGAATGTCTTATGTAATTATATAGTAGTATGTACGGGCTTAATATGCATGGGGAAAATAAAATTATGCACGAATTACATAGCAAAAAAAGCAAGAAATAGTTTATGTTAGAATATCAGCTTTGGGGGTTGATGGTGAGGCTGGAGTCTCTTTCTTGAGTATCTTTGGAGGATGGTCCCTCGTTTTCGGTTTACAAGACCGAGGTAATAGGTATACTACAAAGACCTGTCTTCATTTTAGGATTTTATTTTCTAGGGCGCTGGCTAGTGGTAATAAGATGAGAATAATGGAGAAATATAGGATGGATGCGATTTGTCCGATAATAATGAATGGGTGTTCTACTGGTTGTCCTCCGATTCATGTTAGGGTGAATAGATCGGCTACCAGAATTCAGAATATGCATTGGCTGATAGGACGGAATGATATGCTTCGTTGGTTAGAGTTATGTAAAAAAGGAAGAATGATTAGGATTAGGATAGATAGGACTAAGGCGATTACGCCTCCTAACTTGTTGGGGATTGATCGTAAAATAGCGTAGGCGAATAGGAAGTACCACTCTGGTTTAATATGTGGGGGTGTGCTAAGGGGGTTGGCGGGTATATAGTTGTCAGGGTCTCCTAGGAGGTCAGGGGAAAATAGAACTAGAGTTAGGAGGATGAGGAATAGAACTAGGAATCCGAGTAGGTCTTTGATAGTATAGTAGGGATGGAAGGGGATTTTGTCCGCATTAGAGTTTAGTCCAGTGGGGTTATTTGAGCCAGTTTCGTGCAGGAAAATTAAGTGAACCATAGCTAGGGCAGCGATAATGAAAGGTAGGATAAAGTGGAAGGCGAAAAAGCGAGTGAGGGTGGCTTTATCTACTGAAAAACCGCCTCAGATTCATTCGACTAGGGTAGTTCCAATGTAGGGGATGGCCGAGAGGAGGTTGGTGATTACTGTTGCACCCCAAAATGATATTTGACCTCATGGAAGTACGTAGCCTATGAAGGCTGTTGCCATGACGGCAAATAGTAGGACAACTCCAATATTTCAGGTTTCTATGAAGGTGTAGGACCCATAGTATATCCCTCGGCCTACATGGAGGAATAAGCAGATGAAGAATATTGAAGCGCCGTTAGCGTGTAGATAACGGATCAATCAGCCATAGTTTACATCTCGGCAAATATGAGTTACTGATGAGAAGGCTGTGGAGGTGTCAGGGGTGTAGTGTATGGCTAAGAATAGGCCTGTTAAAATTTGAATGATTAGGCAGATGCCCAGCAGGGAGCCAAAATTCCATCAAGTTGAGATATTAGAGGGTGTGGGTAAGTCAATGAATGAGTCGTTGACAATTTTGATGAGTGGGTGTTTTTTTCGGATGTTGATCATTAAGTTTCTATAGTTGAAGGAACAACGATGATTTTTCATGTCATAGGTCATGGGTGAGCCATGTAGAAATAATGACTACTGTCGTAATTGCCCTCAGTTTAGCTTTTATAGCTTGTTTTGTTGCTTTTGCTAGTAAACCGTCACCTATTTATGGTGGGGTGAGTTTGATTGTTGGTGGTGGGTTAGGATGTGGGATGATTTTGGGTTGTGGTGGTTCTTATATGGGGTTGATGGTGTTTTTAATTTATTTAGGGGGAATAATAGTTGTGTTTGGTTATACTACTGCTATAGCGGCAGAGAGTTATCCTGAAACATGGGTATCAGGGGGGAGTATTGTGTTAGGAGTCTTGGCGGGCTTAGCAGTGGAGTTGGGATTGGTGTTGTGGCTAGTGGGGTTGGGGGGTGAGGATGGGTTTGTGAGTTATAGTAATTTAGGGGAGTGAGTTATTTATGATTCTGAGGGAGGCGGGTATATAAGTGAGGATATGATTGGTGTTTCTGCTATGTATAGTTGTGGAAGTTGATTAATGGTAGTTGCAGGGTGATCTTTGTTTGTAAGTGTATTTATTATTATGGAGATTGTGCGTGGGGGTTAGTAGTTAAGTAAAAATGCTGGGAGTGTCAGGGTTAGTAAAATTGAGAAAAAATATAATTTAATTAGTCCTGTTTGATTTGATGTTTTCAGGGCTGCTGAAATGTTAAAGTGAGCTAAAGATTTTGGGATGATAGTTTCTAATCAGAAGAGGTCTAGGGTTTTATAGGCTACTGTCTGATTGAATGAGAGGTTAGTAAGTGGAAGGGTTCGGTGAGTAATTAGAGGGAAGTAGCCGAGTAGGGTTGAAAAGCTGTGGGTGGGGGCGGAGGTTTTATAGATAAAGAAACGTGTTATGTTATTAAGTTCGATGGCTAGTGTGAAGCCTAAAATAGTTATTACCAGGGCTGTCAATTTGAGGTAAGTAGGTATAGTTATTTGCGGGGTGACTATCGGAGGGATGTTGACTGAAATGATGTAGCCAGCGAGAATGCTGCCAATTATGAGGCGTTTAATCGGGTTAACGAGTATTGGGTTGTTTTCATTGATTGTTACTGTAGGAGGGAAGCGTGGGTTGTTTAGGGTGGCGAAGAAAATAATGCGGGTGCTGTAAACAGCAGTAAGTGTGGTTGCAATTAAGGTGATAGTCAGGGCTCAGGCGTTGGTATAAGACGTGTTCATGGTTTCAATGATTAAATCTTTTGAGTAGAAACCTGTTAAAAAGGGGGTGCCAGTAAGTGCCAGGCTGCCGATTGTTAGGGCGCTTGTGGTGAGTGGTATAGTTTTGGCTAGGCCGCCTATTTTTCGAATGTCCTGTTCGTCATTAAGGCTGTGGATAATGGATCCAGAGCAAAGGAAGAGCATGGCTTTAAAAAAAGCATGTGTGCAGATGTGTAGGAAAGCTAGGTAGGGCTGATTAATGCCCAGGGTGACTATTATAAGTCCTAGTTGGCTAGATGTTGAAAAAGCAATGATTTTTTTGATATCGTTTTGTGTTAGGGCGCAGATTGCTGTAAATAATGTGGTTAAGGAGCCTAGGCATAACATAGTGGATTGTATTAAGTGGTTGTTGAGAAGGGGATAAAATCGAATTAGGAGAAATACGCCTGCAACTACTATAGTACTAGAGTGAAGTAGGGCTGATACAGGGGTCGGGCCTTCTATGGCCGAGGGCAGTCATGGATGAAGGCCAAATTGAGCTGATTTTCCGGTTGCTGCTAGGAGAAAGCCAAAAAGGGGTAGGTAGTTGGTATCATCGTGTGCTAAAATATGCTGTAGGTCTCATGAATTAGTTTTTAAGAGAAGGAAAGATATGGATAAAACAAGTCCGATATCTCCGATACGGTTGTAAAGCATAGCTTGTAGGGCTGCGGTATTAGCGTCTGATCGTCCATACCATCAACCGATTAGGAGGAATGATATAATACCTACTCCTTCTCAGCCAATAAACAGTTGAAATATATTGTTGGCTGAAACTAGAATTATTATTGTAATTAAGAATAGGAGGAGGTATTTTATGAATTTGTCAAGATTGGGGTCAGAGTGTATATATCAGGAGGAGAATTCTATAATTGATCATGTGACGAATAGGGCTACAGGGATGAATAGGATGGAGTAAAAATCTATTTTGAAGCTTATGGAAAGTGAGACGGAGTGGATAGGTAGTCAGTGTCAGTTAGTAATTAATGATTCGTGTCCTGAAGAGGAGAATGTAAGAAGAGGAAAAAGGCTAATAAAGAATGTAGTTTTGATGCACTTGGCTACGTTTGGGGTGAAGTTAGTGTTAGGTGTTAGGGGTAGTAACAAGATAGGGAGGAGTAGAAGGATAAAAATTAGTAGGGTGGCAGATGGAATAAAATTAATTACTTTTATTTGGAGTTGCACCAATTTTTTGGTTCCTAAGACCAATGGAATCCTACTATCCTATAAAAGTGAGAAAGCCATATGGGTTAAATACGGTTGCGTGAGTTAGCAGTTCTCGCTTTCTTTCTCGGTAAATAAGAGGGGTTTCACGTCTGTTTCCAGATTCACAATCTGGCGTTTTAGTTAAACTATATTTACAGTAGAGATGGCCTAAGATGAGTTTGGGGTTGAGGGATAGTAGGGTGAGTGGGATAATGTGTAAGGCTATTAGGGTTGATTCTCGTGTGTGCGTGGGGGTCATGTTTTTTATGTGATATGAAGGGATTCCACGTTGGGTTATAATAAGTATATATAGGGTATATAGGGCTGTAATTAATATGTTAAGGCCTGTGAGGGCAATTGTAAAGTTTGATCAGGAGAAGGCTGAGATGATAATAGCAATCTCCCCGATTAGGTTGATTGATGGGGGTAGTGCTAGGTTAGTAAGGCTACCAATTAGTCATCATGCAGCTATTAGCGGGAGGATCGATTGAAGTCCTCGGGCAAGGATTATTGTTCGGCTGTGGATTCGTTCGTAGTTTGTGTTGGCTAGGCAGAATAATAATGAAGAGGTTAGACCGTGGGCAATTATCAGGGCTGTGGCGCCTATAAAGCTAAGGGGTGTTTGGATTATAACAGCAGCAATTACTAGAGCTATATGGCTGACTGAAGAGTAGGCAATTATGGACTTTAAGTCTGTTTGACGTAGGCAGATGGAGCTAGTCATGATTATGCCTCATATGGATAAAATGATGAAGGGGTAGGCTATGTGTGTGGACAGGGGGTTAAGGATCACGGAGATTCGCATTATCCCGTAGCCCCCGAGTTTAAGAAGAACTGCTGCCAGGACTATAGAGCCAGCGATGGGGGCTTCTACGTGGGCTTTGGGTAGTCAGAGGTGTAAGCCGTAAAGAGGTATTTTAATCATAAATGCTATTATGCAGGCTAGTCAGAATAAAGAGTTTGTAAGAGAGGGGTCGAGGTGGGAGTGGCTAAATGTAAGAAGGATGATGTTAAGGGTGCCTAGTTTGGTTTTTGTAAATACTAGGGCAATTAGTAGGGGAAGAGAGCCCACTAGGGTATAGAATAGGAAATAAATTCCTGCGTTTAAGCGTTCTGTTTGGTTCCCTCATCGGGTAATAATAACTAAAGTTGGGATTAGCGTAGCTTCAAATATGATATAGAAGAGTAATAGCTCAGAGGCTGAAAAGGTGATAATTAAACACGTTTGTAAGGTAAAAACCATGGATAAGAATAGTTTTTTTCGTGGATGGGGTTCTGTGGCCATATGGTTTTGGCTGGCGATAATTATTAAGGGTAAAAGTCAGGAGGTAAGGATTAATAGTGGGGTTGAGAGAAGGTCGGAGAACAGGGTAGTAGAGTGGTCCTGGTGTGTGTCATAATGGTTAAATAGAGATAGGATGGTGATGAGGCTAATAAGGAAACTATGTAGGGTGGTGTTTATTCAAAGAAAATTAGGTTTTGATAATCAAGTTAGGGGAATTAGTATTAATGTTGGAATAATAATTTTTAGCATTGTAGGAGGTTTAGGTTTTGTACATAGTCGTTGCCATAGGAGTTGGATACTATGACTAGTAGTGCTAATCCTACGGCGGCCTCGCAGGCTGCGAAAACTAGGATAGTGACAGGGAAGATGAATGAGAGGATGTTGTGGAGGCTGAGGGTTACGATGGATGAAAGGACGAAGATAGATAGTATCATACCCTCTAGGCATAGGAGGGTGGACATCAGGTGGGTACGAAATATAAGGGTACCTAAGAGGGCTAGGGAGAAGGCAAAAAAAAGTGAAAGTAAGATGTAGGGCATATGGTAATTATGAGATAATTCATAGCTTAATGAGTCGAAATCAATGTTCTAGTAAAACTCACTGTTAGGCTTATTCTTCTCATTCTACTCCTTTTTGTGTTCATTCATAGGCACGTTTGGCTGCTAGGATAGAGATTAGAATAAGAGTGATAGCGAGTATAAGTTTTAGAGAGTCAACCTGAGTGGCTCATGGTAGAGGCAATAAAAGGGCGATTTCTAGGTCAAAAAGCAGAAAAGTAATGTCCTCTAGGAAAAATTTTATTGAAAAAGGCAGGTGTGCGGATTCGATAGGGTCAAAGCCACACTCATAAGGGGTGACTTTTTCCCAGTTTATACTAATTTGGGGAAGCCAGAAGGCCACTATAATTAGAACAGAGGCTAATTCAGTGTTTGTAAATAAAGAGATCAGTAGGTTTATTACTCTCCCCCGTTCACCATCGGGTCCGGCTAATTGGAAGTCAGCTGTACTAAGTATACTAGGAGAGTAGGATCCTCATCAATAAATAGACACGTATAAGAAAAGTCACACCACATCGACAAAGTGTCAGTATCAAGCGGCAGCTTCGAAGCCGAAGTGGTGTTTAGAGGTGAAGTGGAAATTTAGCTGACGGATGAAGCAGACAAGTAGGAAGGTTGTTCCGATAATTACGTGAAGGCCGTGAAATCCTGTTGCCATGAAGAAGGTGGATCCGTAAATGCCGTCGGAAATTGCGAATGGGGTTTCATAGTATTCTGATGTTTGAAGAGCGGTGAAGTAAAGGCCTAGTAAGATGGTGATTAAGAGTGCTTGAATTATGTGTGTGCGATTCCCTTCCATCAAGCTATGGTGTGCTCAGGTAATAGAAACACCAGAGGCCAGAAGGACGGAGGTGTTTAGTAGGGGGACCTCTAGGGGGTTTAGTGGGTGGATGCCTGTTGGGGGTCAGCATCCCCCTAACTCGTGAGTGGGTACAAGGCTTGAGTGGTAGAAAGCTCAGAAAAAGCCAGCGAAAAAAAACACCTCAGAAATAATAAAAAGGACTATTCCGTATCGAAGGCCCTTTTGGACTAAGGGGGTGTGATGACCTTGGAAAGTTCCTTCACGGATTACATCTCGTCACCATTGATATATAGTGAGTGTGTTAGTTGTTAGGCCAATTAGTAGCAGGGTGAGTGAGTTGAAGTGAAATCATATCACTAGTCCGGATGTGAGTAGAAGGGCAGAGAGAGCCCCTGTTAATGGTCATGGGCTAGGGTTAACTATATGGTAGGGGTGTGTTTGGTGGGTCATTAGGTATTGTCGTGTAAGTAAAGGCTTACTAGAAGGGTGAAGACGTAGGCTTGAATAAGGGCTACTGCAAATTCTAGGATTGTAAGGAGAATTATAATAATGAAGGTAATTAGGGCTGTGGGTAGACTGATTGAGAGTAATACTAGGGTGGCTCCTCCAATTAGATGGATTAATAGGTGACCTGCAGTAATGTTTGCGGTCAATCGCACGGCTAAGGCTATAGGTTGAATAAGCAAGCTGATGGTTTCGATGATTACCAGTATAGGGATAAGGGGTATAGGGGTGCCTTGTGGTAAAAAGTGGGCTAAGGAGGCCTTAGTTTTATGGCGGAATCCCAGGATCACGGTTCCTGCTCAAAGAGGGATTGCCATGCCCAGATTCATTGACAGTTGGGTTGTGGGTGTAAATGTGTGGGGAAAAAGGCCCAGGAGATTTGTTGACCCAATAAAGATAATTAGGGTAAGAAGTATGAGGGATCATGAGCGGCCTTTTGGGCTATGAGTAGTTATTATCTGCTTTGCAATTATACGAGTTAGCCACTGTTGGAGTGTTGTTACACGATTAGTGATTAGGCGGTTAGGAGATGGGAATAAGATAGTAGGAAACAAGATAATGAGGGTAATAATTGGTAGACCTATTAATGTAGGGGTAATAAAAGAGGCAAATAGATTTTCGTTCATTTTAATTCTCATGAGATAGGGGTGGTTGAGAAGGAGAGGGGTTTTTGAGTAGGCAGCGGGTAAAATTTAAAGGGTGCTAGTTTTAGTTGAAGTAAAGTAAAAAGACCTGCGGTGGAAGACAGAATGGTGATGAATCAGGTAGATGTGTCTAGCTGGGGCATTTCATTGTGGGAAATTAAGTGTTCCAGTCTTTAACTTAAAAGGTTAATGCTCTAATTAGCTTCACAACGAGTTTAAGTTATAGATACAGATCAGTTTTCGAAGTGTTTAAGGGGTACCATTTCAAGGACGATTGGTATGAAGCTGTGATTAGAGCCGCAGATTTCTGAGCATTGGCCATAGAAGAGGCCAGGCCGAGTTGATGTAAGAGTGGCTTGATTTAGTCGGCCTGGGATTGCGTCAGTTTTAATTCCAAGGGAGGGGACGGCCCATGAGTGAAGGACATCTTCGGAAGAGATTAGTATACGAATAGGAAGTTCTATGGGGAGGACTACGCGGTTATCTACTTCGAGAAGTCGGAGTTCTCCTGGTTTCAAGTCAGAGGTGGGTACTATATAAGAGTCGAAAGTCAGATCTTCGTAGTCGGTGTATTCATAGCTTCAGTATCATTGGTGCCCCATAGTTTTTACAGTCAAAGCTGGGTTATTAATCTCATCCATTAGATAAAGGATACGAAGGGAGGGAAGGGCTATGAGAATTAAAGTGACTGCGGGTAAGATTGTTCATATAGTTTCTACGGCCTGAGCGTCTATAGTACTTGTATGTGTGAGTTTAGTGGTGAGTATAGAGGAGATTACATAAAGGACTAAAGAGCTGATTAGGAAGACGATTATAAGTGTATGGTCGTGGAAATTAATTAATTCTTCTATAATAGGGGAGGAGGCGTCTTGTAGGCCTAGTTCTAAGGGGTAAGCCATAGGAGTATACAAGGGTTATTTTGTAATTTAACTTTGACAAAGTTATGTAATTTTTTTTACTAATACTCCAATAGAGAAAGACATAGGGGTTATGATGCTGGCTTGAAACCGGTCTTAGGGGGTTCGATTCCCTCCTTTCTTAGTATATTTTTACATATGCGGGCTCTTCAAAGGTGTGGTAGGGGGGAGGGCAGCCGTGAAGTCATTCCAGGTTGGTTGAGGCTAGTTCAACCGAGGCGACCTCTCGTTTTGATGCGAAGGCTTCTCAGATTATAAATACTATGATAATCACTGCTGTAAGGGAGATGAATGAGCCTATAGAAGAAACCGTGTTTCATGTGGTGTAAGCGTCTGGGTAGTCTGAGTATCGACGAGGCATTCCTGATAGGCCTAAAAAGTGTTGAGGGAAGAAGGTTATGTTAACTCCTACAAATATAACAGCAAAGTGAATCTTTGCTCACACATCATCAAGCATGTAGCCTGTGAACAGTGGAAACCAGTGCACAAACCCGGCTATGATGGCGAAAACAGCACCTATAGATAGAACATAGTGGAAGTGGGCTACGACGTAGTAGGTGTCGTGCAGGACAATGTCTAAGGAAGAGTTTGATAGGACAATTCCTGTTAGACCCCCCACGGTGAATAGGAAGATGAATCCCAGGGCTCATATTATAGCGGGGGCTCATTTGATGTTACCACCGTGAAGTGTGGCTAATCAGCTGAAGACTTTTACGCCTGTTGGGATAGCAATGATTATGGTAGCGGACGTGAAGTAGGCTCGAGTGTCAACGTCAAGGCCGACTGTAAACATGTGATGGGCTCAGACAATGAAGCCTAAAAACCCGATTGATATTATAGCTCAGACTATTCCTATATAACCAAAAGGTTCCTTTTTTCCGGAGTAGTATGTTACAATGTGAGAGATGATACCAAAACCCGGAAGAATGAGGATGTAGACTTCTGGGTGGCCGAAGAATCAGAACAGATGTTGGTAAAGAATAGGGTCTCCCCCTCCAGCCGGGTCAAAGAATGTAGTATTGAGATTGCGGTCTGTTAGAAGTATAGTAATTCCGGCGGCTAGGACGGGAAGTGAGAGCAGGAGGAGAACTGCAGTGATTAGAACAGATCAAACAAAAAGAGGCGTTTGGTATTGCGTGAGAGCGGGGGGTTTTATGTTGATAATAGTTGTGATGAAGTTAATGGCCCCTAGGATTGAGGAAATGCCGGCTAGGTGGAGGGAGAAAATGGCCAAGTCCACGGAGGCTCCGGCATGTGCAAGGTTCCCTGCTAGCGGTGGGTAAACTGTCCAACCTGTGCCAGCTCCTGCTTCGACTATAGATGAGGCAAGGAGAAGGAGAAAAGAGGGGGGTAATAGTCAGAAGCTTATGTTGTTCATCCGTGGGAAGGCCATGTCAGGGGCGCCAATCATCAGAGGGATTAGTCAGTTACCAAAGCCCCCGATTATTATCGGCATAACCATAAAGAAAATTATAACGAAGGCATGAGCTGTTACAATTACATTATAGATCTGGTCATCCCCCAGAAGAGCACCTGGTTGACCTAGTTCAGCTCGAATTAAGAGGCTGAGGGCAGTGCCAACTATTCCAGCCCAAGCGGCGAAAATCATATATAAAGTGCCAATGTCTTTATGGTTGGTGGAGAATAATCAGCGTGAAATGAACATAGGTAAGATGGCCGAGTAGGCATTAGGCTGTAAATCTAATCACGGGGGTTAAGCCCTCTCTTATCAGAGCCCTGAGGTGAGTATCATGTCGAATTGCAAATTCGAAGGAGCAGCTTCAACCTGCCGGGGCTTCTCCCGCCTTTTTTCCCGCATAGGCGGGAGAAGTAGATTGAAGCCAGTTGATTAGGGTTTTTAGCTGTTAACTAAAGTTTCGTGGGATTGTAGCCTACCAATCTAGAAGGATTTAGCTTAGTTAAAGCGGATGATTTGCGTTCATTAGATGTAGGATAAATTCCTGTAATCCTTAGGCAGGGATTAAGTAAGAGCTGCTTTCTTAGGGCTTTGAAGGCCCTCGGTCTAGTATAACCTAAATCCCTAGGATCATAATAGTAGTGGGGTAAGGGGAAGGGTGAGGGTAGAGAGAATGATGAGTGGGGGGAGGGGTATTGGGGTATTTAGAGGTTCATGTTGTCATTTTATTTTTATAGTGTTTGGGGATGGGAAAATGGTTAGGGATGAGGAGTAGATAAGACGTAGGTAGAAGAACAGGTTTAGGAGGGCTATGATGGCCATGGAGGTTGATAAGTAAATGTTGTCGTTTATAATAAGTTCTTCAATAATTAGCCATTTTGGTAGGAAACCTGTTAGGGGAGGCAAGCCACCTAGGGAAAGTAGGACGATTAGTGACAATGTGATAAGCGTGGGGGATTTATTTCATGAGAGGGATAAAGAGGATAGTGAGAGGCTAGTGTTAATGTTGAGAATAATGAATAGGGTGAGGGTTAAGATGATGTAGACAGTTAGATTAAGGATTATTAGGGATGGGTTAAATGGGAGGATGGAGATTATTCAACCTATGTGGGCAATGGAGGAGTAGGCTATGATTTTGCGCAGTTGGGTTTGGTTTAAACCCCCTCAGCCTCCGACCAAGATTGAAATAAATCCGCAAGTAATTAGGATGGTGTTGTTTAGTAGGGGGTGGTATTGGTATAGGATCGACATGGGGGCTAGTTTTTGTCATGTAAGTAGGAGTATACCCGATATTAGGGAAACCCCTTGAGTGACTTCAGGCACTCAAAGGTGAAATGGGGAAAGGCCTAGTTTTATGAGCAAAGCGATAGTAATTATTGTAGATGGGAGTTGGTTGTCAAGTGGGGTGAGGAATCATTGTCCAGATATCGAGAAATTCAGTAGAATGCCTATAAGTAGAATCATGGAGGCTGTAGCCTGGGTGAGGAAATATTTTGTAGAGGCTTCTGTAGATCGAGGGTTTGATTTTTTGATTAGGATCGGGATAATAGCTAATATGCTAAGTTCTAGTCCTGTTCATATGGTAATGAGGTGGGTACTGGATATTGTAACAATGGTCCCTAAAAATACTGTTGAGTAAATTAGAAGATTTGTTAGGGTGTTAATTAGTATGGGAGGGGGATAATCCAACATTTTCGGGGTATGGGCCCGATAGCTTAGTTAGCTGACCTTACTAGGATTGGGTGTGATCGGTAGCGCAAGGGATTTTGAATCCCTAGGTGTAGGTTCAAGTCCTACAGTTCTAGAAATAAGAGGGCTTAAACCTCTATTTTTTACTCTATCAAAGTAACTCTCTTATCAGACACATTTCTAGGAGTAAGGGGGAATAAAGATAGGGAGATTGGTAGGGAGACGTGTCATATACATAGGGCTAAAGTTAAGGGTAAGAAGTTTTTTCATAGAAGGTGTATTAGTTGGTCGTAGCGAAATCGGGGGTATGATGCTCGGATTCATAAGAATACGGTGGATAGAGCTAAGGTTTTAAGAGTAAATTCTAAGGGGTAAAGTTCTGTAAATAAGGGGTTGAAGATTGGACCTAAAAAAATGATTGTGGTAAGAGCGTTTATGAAAATGATGTTTATGTACTCTGCTATAAAGAAGAGGGCAAACGGACCTGCGGCGTACTCGACGTTAAAGCCTGAGACTAGTTCGGACTCCCCTTCTGTTAAATCGAAAGGGGCTCGGTTGGTTTCGGCTAAGGTGGAGATAAACCACATTATGGCAAGTGGTCATGATGGGAGAATTAATCATGTGGATTCCTGGGTGTAGAAGAGAGAAGAAAGTGTGTAAGATCCATTTATTAGGAGGACGGACATTAGGATGATAGCTAAGGATACTTCGTATGAGATGGATTGGGCTACGGCTCGTAGGGCGCCAATTAGAGCATATTTGGAATTGGAGGCCCAGCCAGATCACAGAATGGAGTATACCGCAAGGCTGGAAATGGCTAGGATAAACAGGACTCCTAAATTTAGGTCTAATAGGGCGTGGGGTATGGGGAGTGGAGTTCATAGGGTGAGAGCTAAGGTTAAGGCAAGTGTTGGGGCTACGATATACAGGGAGGTTGAGGAGGTGCTCGGTCGGAGGGGTTCTTTAATGAAGAGTTTTATGGCATCAGAGAATGGTTGTAAAATTCCGTAAGGTCCTACTACGTTGGGGCCTTTTCGGAGTTGTATATAACCGAGGACTTTTCGTTCTACGAGGGTAAGGAATGCTATTGCAATTAGGACAGGGAGTATAAGTGTTAGGATATTAATAAAGTGCATAGGGTGTTAAGGAGAGGATTTGAACTTCTGAGTGCAAGGTTTTAAATCTTGTGCATTTACCGGGCTCTGCCACCTTAACTAAACCCTGTCTCTAGGGTTGGGATATGCTGTTTTACTAAATTAAGATTAACTCATTTATTAAACTAAGAGCGCTGAAGTTCAGTAGGCTCCACCCCTCTGGTCCTTTCGTACTGGGAGGAGTTGCTAATAGATAGAAACCGACCTGGATTGCTCCGGTCTGAACTCAGATCACGTAGGGTTTTAATCGTTGAACAAACGAACCGTTAATAGCTTCTGCACCATTGGGATACCCTGATCCAACATCGAGGTCGTAAACCCTATTGTCGATATGAACTCTTGAATAGGATAGCGCTGTTATCCCTAGGGTAACTTGGTCCATTGATCAAATTAATTTGGGTCAAATTATGAATAAGTGGTCCTACTTTGACTAGTAAGTCTTAGTCAAGTTCATTCGGAGGATGTGTTATTCTCCGAGGTCACCCCAACCGAAACTGTTATTTTAGTAAAAGTTAGTTTAAGCCCCATTAGAGGTGGATTTTATTTGTTAAAATAACTAGTTAAAGCTCCATAGGGTCTTCTCGTCTTATTGTTTTATCCCAGCCTCTTCACTGGGAGGTCAATTTCACTGATAGGAGGTGAGAGACAGTTAAACCCTCGTCTTGCCTTTCATACAAGTCCCTAATTAAGGAACAAATGATTATGCTACCTTTGCACGGTCAGAATACCGCGGCCGTTTAACCTAAGTCACTGGGCAGGCAGTGCCTCCAATACTTTTTATGCTGGAGGTGATGTTTTTGGTAAACAGGCGGGGTTTTTGTTTGCCGAGTTCCTTTCACTTCTGTTTATCTTTCCCTTTAGTACCCTCCTGTGTTGGGCTAACCAGTGTTGTAAAAATAGAAATTTATTTTAGTTGATATTTTCTAATGGGTTAACTATCAGTGGGTATCCGATCTGATATACACTTGGGTGGGGAGAAAAGTTTTCTTGTTACTCATACTAGCATTAGTTCTTCTATAGGTTTATAGATTAGTCCAGTGAAGATTTAGGAATTTATAGGTAGGGTTAAATTATGAGGGAGGTATTAGGTTTGAGCTTGAACGCTTTCTTAATTGGTGGCTGCTTTTAGGCCAACTATGGTTGAAAAGAAATTTTATTCTCTAAAAAAGGTTTAACCTGAGGTCTAAAGAGCTGTCCCCCTTTAGACTAACAGTAAAGCTTACATGAGGATTTTAGGTTCTTTGGGTAAGCTTTATGTCAAACTAAAATTTTTTTCCTGGACAACCAGCTATCACCAGGCTCGGTAGGCTTTTCACCACTACCTACAACTCTTCCCACTATTTTGCCACATAGACGGGTTCACTTTAAAAGTTGTTCATAGGTAGCTCGTCTGGTTTCGGGGTAATTAACTTAAATTCTTTTAGCTAAGGTATTTCTGGCTAGCTCATTATGCAAAAGGTAGAAGGGTTAATCTTGCTTTTTTTTACTTGAGTTAGTTTCTTTCATCTTTCCCTTGCGGTACTGCCTCTATAGCGCCTAGAAACATTTCTATCTCCTATACTTTGTAAAGGAAATAAATGGTTTAATTAATGTAACTAAATAGTTTTTTTGGGGGGGGGGGGGGGGCTAGAAGTAGTTCAAAATGTCCTTTGGGGAGGAGTCTTTTGAGTGTAGGTCAAATGCTTTGTGTAAGCTACATTTTGATTATTCCAAGCACACTTTCCAGTATACTTACCATGTTACGACTTATCTCCTCTCATACCTATGTTGGAGAGAGATTATGTATTCTGTTTCCTAAATATTTGAGGAGGGTGACGGGCGGTGTGTGCGTACTTCATTGCTCTATTCAACTGAGCACTCTATTCTCAGTTTACTACTAAATCCTCCTTCTTTTTTCTGTTTCAAGAAAAGTATCGTAGGTGTTCTTGTTAAGAAAATGTAGCCCATTACTTTCCACCTTATTGGCTACACCTTGACCTAACGTCTTTATGTGTGGTTATTGAGCTTACTCTGGTCCCCTATAGGGGTTCGCTGAAGATGGCGGTATATAGGCTGAATTAGCAAAAGGTGGCGAGGTTTATCGGGGTTTATCGATTATAGAACAGGCTCCTCTAGATGGATATAAAGTACCGCCAAGTCCTTTGAGTTTTAAGCATTGGCTCGTAGTTCTCTGGCGGGCAGTTTTGTTCGTGAAGCTGCCTTGGTTTAGGGCTAGGCATAGTGGGGTATCTAATCCCAGTTTGTGCCCTAGCTATCGTGTATTCAGGAGTACTAAGATTACTTACGCAGCTTATTTTCCCTGTAGCTATAAATTTTTACATATTAGCACGAGTTTAATCTTATGGGGGGGGGGGCCTTAAACACTCTTTACGCCGGTGGCTTATTAGTTAGGGTCAATCGTATGACCGCGGTGGCTGGCACGAAATTAACCAACCCTGAGAGAGAATAACTTAGTCAAACTTTCGTTTATGGCTTAATTTTTATCACTGCTGAATCCCGTGGGGGTGTGGCTAGGCTAGGTGTCTTGAGCAACTGTAGTGAGCTTGATACCAGCTCCTTACAATCATTTAAGATTGAGGGGGGCATTATTCACTGGTTAGTGGAGACTTGCATGTGTAATTTTTCTAAAAACTAATAAGAAGGCCAGGACCAAACCTTTTGTTTATGGGATTTTAGAAATCCATCTTAGCATTTTCAGTGCTTTGCTTTTAGTTAAGCTACATCAAC